CATTTAGATGCTACTACCGTACTATCAAGAGGATTAGCTGCCAAAGGTATTTATCCAGCAGTCGATCCTTTAGATTCAACGTCAACTATGTTACAACCTCGGATCGTTGGTGAGGAACATTATGAAACTGCTCAAAGAGTTAAGGAAACTTTACAACGTTACAAAGAACTTCAGGACATTATAGCTATCCTGGGGTTGGACGAATTATCCGAAGAAGATCGTTTAACTGTAGCAAGAGCACGAAAAATTGAACGCTTCTTATCACAACCCTTCTTCGTAGCAGAAGTCTTTACTGGTTCTCCAGGGAAATATGTTGGTCTCGCCGAAACAATTAGGGGGTTTCGATTGATCCTTTCTGGGGAATTAGACAGTCTTCCCGAGCAGGCCTTTTATTTGGTAGGTAACATCGACGAAGCTACCGCGAAAGCTATGAACTTAGAAGGGGAGAGCAAATTGAAGAAATGACCTTAAATCTTTGTGTACTGACCCCTAATCGAATTATTTTGGATTCAGAAGTGAAAGAAATCATTTTATCTACTAATAGTGGACAAATTGGCGTATTACCAAACCACGCCCCTATTGCCACAGCGGTAGATATAGGTCTTTTGAGAATACGTCTCAACGACCAATGGTTAACGGTAGCCTTGATGGGTGGTTTCGCTAGAATAAGTAATAATGAGATCACCATTTTAGGAAATGATGCGGAGATGAGTACTGATATTGATCCGCAAGAGGCTCAACAAGCTCTTGAAATAGCTGAAGCTAACTTGAGTGGAGCTCAGGGAAAGAGACAAGCAATTGAGGCGAATCTAGCTCTCAGACGAGCTCGGACACGAGTAGAGGCTGTTAATGTTATTTCCTACTAGTAAAAAAAACACACATAAAAATAAGAAAAAGAAGTTCTTTAGAGGTTCTTTATTATATAACATATTTTGATTCTGCCAATTGAATACAATCAATTCTAGATGATACAACAAAAAAAAGAAGATGGCTAGAAAAACTTATTAGATACCAGAGTTGATGGTATCTAATAAGTTCTACCTACTATTGGATTTGAACCAATGACTTCCGCCGTATGAAAGCAATACTCTAACCACTGAGTTAAGTAGGTTATTAATCATCACAAAAAAAGGACCCATCGCCTCGGGGATTATAGGTAGAATATTTTTTCTACGCAATACCAATCCATTAACAGTAAGCGGATTAAAGAACTCTCATGTGGGATCCGATCTTGACAAGAAATTCTCTATATGTTAAGATGTCTATGACAAGGGCTATAGCTCAGTTAGGTAGAGCACCTCGTTTACACGTGCGCCAATGCTTTTCAAAGGGGCCCATTATGCAATGAACATAATTGATCTTATTGAGAAATCGATGTCTTACTCCATAGATTCGAAGGAACAAGAGAACAATAGCCTGACAAATATTTGATTTGGTCCGATTCGAGTGCGAATTCGGGTGCCAAATGAAATAGAACCTGCCATTGATTTGCTAATTGATAAGGTAAATACCAGCCCATTCAATGCTAGGCATAATGAGTATAAGGGACTCAAAAGAACCTCTTTTTATCCTATGAACTTTAAGGTGTATGAAGTCTCATATTTGTTGACTCTTGTAGCGGAGCGATAGAGATTCCATTTAACTTAGGTTAATCTAGGCCAGAGGCAGACCTAAGTCAAGGTAACCCCTCTTTGAAACACTTTGGTATTGTTCCTAGATCAGAATACAAATCATGAATCACAGAACACATGGAGCCATCTTATTATCTTACAAAAGAAAAAATATGGTGGACTAACTGATCTTTATATCAATCAGTTGATGAAAGAGCCCAATGCAAGAAAATGCATGTTGGGTCTTTGAAACAGTTCGCATCATTTCGATAATAATTAGTTTGATCTGTTTTACCGAGAAGGTCTACGGTTCGAGTCCGTATAGCCCTAACACATTCCACTTTTTTTTTCAATCAAAACGAAAAAAAAGTGGAAATGGATTAAGAATTAAATTAATGCATTTTATATTTTTATTTTTATAATATAAAATGAACTAGAAAAATATAGTTATACTAATACGATTTCTTACGCTATAATTAGTTTTATTTATTAGTATTCTAATTATACTATCTTTTTGTATTTAATTGAATTACTTTTTAAAAAGAGAAACCGAGATAAAGTAAGAGAGTTTTCTTTGGGTGGGAACATCCTATATCGATACCATATCTAAATGGAATCAAAAAAAAAAATGGTAAGTGGGGTTCCATTGTATGAATCTTTAAATAAGGCATGCACCATGGCAAACAAACTCTAAACTATGTAGTTTTATTTGATCAAATAAAATTCCCTTTTCCTTTAAGAAGTTCTGGATGAATTTACAATTGAAATTCAAATCGAATAATTCAACCTATTCCACATTAATAGGAGTCCATTTATGTTTCTGCTTCACGAATATGATATTTTCTGGGTATTTCTAATAATATCGGGTGCTATTCCTATTTTGGCATTTG